AAAACAATTAATTATAACACTATCATAATATTCTAAACGAAATTAAGAGAATAGAATTAATAAACTAAACTAAATATAATGGCGCTTTCTTTTATTCGAAACGCCGGGTAATCTTCAACCAATTATGTGCTTCAATATAATTACCAGGAGTAAGCGCTATAGCCTGTTTCCAATACTCAGCGGCTTGATCAAACCAAGCCTCCGCAATTTCAGAATCTCCCTGGCGAATGGCCTGTTCTCCCCGGTCGGAATAGGTGGATTAACTCCTTCCCTTAGAACCGTACTTGAGAGTTTCCTACCTCATACGGCTCATCAATTCTTTTGGTATCCCGTTACCATATCTAACGAATGGGATTTCTGATGGATCTATCCCACTTTTCGGGTTAACCAAAGAGGTTCATTACATGAGTTTTAAACTGAAAACTGAAATTTGGATTAATAATCCGTTTTTTTATTTCGTTTTATCTTTTTTCCCACCTTCCTAAGAAAAAATTCCCCTATCGTTAGAATTTTCTGAAAGGTAACTATCTCGGTTTCGTATAGAAATTTATATAGAATCTTTGAAAAAGACTTTCCTTCCTAAGAAAGAAAAGACTTACTATCTTTGGGATCTGATCCTACACCGCTGCTCAAGACTTTAGTGGATCAACTCTATTACATAAGTGGATTCCTAATTTTTATCTCACATCATGAGATAAGTACGCAGTTATTATTCACATCATGAGATAAGTACGCAGTTATTATTGTATCGGCCCCAAACCTCGTTAATTGATCTTTACGGTGCTTCCTATACCAATTAGATCCTTTTTTTTATCCATAGAAAAAAGTAGCTAGGTATATCTATTTCTTCATATTTCAACTTCTATGAAGTTTCCTTCTTTGCTACAGCTGATAAAAATCGTTATTTTAGACGATGCATATGTAGAAAGCTTTTTTTGTGTTTTTCTTTTTTTACTTTTATTTCTATAGTGAAGATAGTCGCACGTAATGACAGATCACGGCCATATTATTAAAAGCTTGTGGTAAGAATGGATTTCGTTCTAGTGCTCGAAAATAATATTCCAAAGCTTTCGTATGTTCTCCATTACTTGTATGGATAAGACCTATATTATAGAGTATATAACTTCGATCGTAGGGATCAATTTCTAGTCGCATAGCTTCATAATAATTCTGTAAAGCTTCCGCATAATTTCCTTCGGATTGAGCTGACATCCGTTACGGTCGCCATTCAATTAAAAGAATCTCCGTTCCAGAACCGTACATGAGATTTTCATCTCATACGGCTCCTCCCTTATGTACATAAGGAGAATAATACATACATGAAATCAAAAAATATGAAAATATTCTCATTATGGACTGAGCAGGGCTAGTGTTTTTACAAGAAATCTCTAGCCAACCTTCCCGCAAGAGATCTTTTCAAACGTTTTGGGACTAGATAGAAATGAGAACTCCAACAATTTCTTTGTTTTCAACGCCTCCTAATTTCCAGGAATTAGTCACTTCAACAACCTTCGATGGTTATATTGGTATCCAAAGTACGAACGAGATGGATGTTTGTTGTCCCAACCATTCTTTTCTTTTAGTTCCGAGCCCAATAAGGAAGGGGGTAATGTCTAACAAGGTTTTTGTGTTGTTGATTCCTAGTTGTAGTGCTTCTTCCCTTATGATGTCATTTGGTACTAGTGGAGTAGGATTACCCCAAAATACAGCACCCCTAGGTGTAACCTTTCGCTCAATACTAGAATCTAAATTTGAAACATAGCATCTGAGGTTGCATTAATCGAGGATACACGACAGAAGGAATTGTTCTATTTCCAAACTTCACCTTCAACAAGCGTAGATTTATTTCTCAAATTTTCCCGAATCGCGTATCTTTCTCGTAATACCGAGAGAAATGAAAAAAAAAAAGAATCAAATCGCACCATCTCTGTAATAGGTAAATGCCTCCTTTTCTCCTGAAGTTGTCGGAATTATTTGCAATAAGATATTGGCTACAATTGAAAAGGTCTTATCAATAAAATTTCCATTTATCCGCGATCTAGGCATAGCTAGCAATCCATTCTATAATTTTTCTCATTCTCTCTCGTGGGAAAATCATCCCACAAAGAAAAGAATTGTACAGTACGAAATAACATAAAAACAGATTGATTTGAAAAAAAAATTATGGGCCTTTTATTCCAATCGTTCCTTTTTTGACAGGAATCGATAAGAACTATTTCAACCCGATTCGATTTCATCCTAATCGAGTCGAGTAATATACCAACAAAGGGAACTATTCCGATTTCATTGAAGTTACAGATTCGAGTAACTTGATAAATTTTGATGGAATTATGATACAAATAAGAAAAAGATCGAATAATCATTCTATGATGAAAATAGAATAACCACCTCTTTTTTATTTTATGTTGTGTACATAGCAGGTATACAATCCACTATACAAAAGTTTTATGAATCTAGAATAGTAAGGGGGGGGGGTTATTGTTGAGAACTCTAAAACCGG